AATAAAAAATTTATAAAAACAAAATTACCTAATCTAAATTTTTATTTATATGTAAAAATTATTAAAAATGGTTAAGAAAATTACTTAAATTGAAATTATCTTTACTTTAATATATTTTAATATTCAATTAATCAACTATATATATATATATATATTTATATATTAAATATTTAATTAATTTATAATATTATTAATTAATTTAAATATTTAATTAATTAATATTTTAATAATTAATTAATTTTTTTCTTAAATTAATAATAATTATATTAATATATTGTAATTTAATTAGATTAATATCTGATTTATAATTAAATTAATTTTTAATATGAATATTATAAGAAAAAAAATAAGAGAAATATTAAAAATTTATTAATGTCTAATAAATATTTAATATAAAAAAAAAAAAAAAAAAATCTATGTAAAAATTTTTTATAATAAATAAATTTTTTATATTTTGGAAATTTTATTATAAATTTATTTTACATATAAATTTTAGTGTTAAATTTTAATTATTTAAATAATAATTAATTATTTAAGTAGTAATTAATATTAAAAATTTAAGAAATTAAGATTTAGTAATATAAAAATTAATAACTAATTTTGTGCCAGCAGTTGCGGTTATACAAAAATTAAATTAAATTATTTCAGTTTATAATAAATAATTTTAATTTAAGGTAAATATTAAATTATTAAGTGAAATTTTAATTTAATTAAATTTTATATATGAATTATGATTTAATAAATTTTAATATAAACTAGGATTAGATACCCTATTATTAAAAAATTAATTTATAATACTAAAATAGTAAGTAATTATTTATTGAAACTTGAATAATATGGCGGTATTTTAGTTCATTTAGAGGAATCTGTTAAGTAATTGATAATCCACGAATAAATTTACTTAATTTTATATTTTGTATATCATTGTTAAAAAAATATTTTCAAATAAAGATAATATTTTAATTTTTAAAAATAAAATTAGTTCAGATCAAGATGCAGATTATAATTAAGATTATAATGGATTACATTAAAAATATTTAAATGAATAATATAATGTAAAATATATTTGAAGGTGGATTTAAATGTAATTTTAATTAATTTATTAAAATGATTAAAAATTAAAATATGTACATATTGCCCGTCACTTTCATTTAAAAATTGGAATAAGTCGTAACAAAGTAGATGTACTGGAAAGTGTATCTAGAAAGAACAAATTAGAGCTTGTTTAAGTATTTCATTTACATTGAAAAGAAATTAAAAATTTAATTAATTTGAGGGGGAAAATTTAATAATCAGAAACTAATAAAAAAAAATTTATCATTAAAAATATATAATGGGGGTTAAAGTATTTTTAATAGAAAAAATTTATAAATTTATAGTTAAATAGTATTGTAAAAGAAAATTTAAATAGTTAAAATATAATTTAAGAAAAAGTAAATTTTATTTGTTGTATCTTGTGTATCAGAGTTTATTAAATAAAAATTTTTAAATAAAAAATTCTCGAATTTAAAAGAGTTAATTAATTATGAAAGTTAATGTTGAATAATTATTTTTAATAATTAATTAGAAATGAAATGTTAATCGTTTTTAAATATATCTAGTTTTTTTAGAAAAAAATTTAATTTTAAATGAAAATAATTTTATAATTAATTAATTAATTATGAAAATTTAAAATTTAGTATTTTAGGGGATAAGCTTTAATTTAAATTATTATAATTAATTTTTTTAAAAATTAAAATTTTTAATATTTATATTGTTTATAAATTATAATTTATTATAAAAAATTTTAATTAGATTAAAATTTAAATTTATAAATTTAAATTTTTATAAAAAAATTATTTTTAATAGTGAAAAATAAGAAATAATGATAAAATTAGTATAATTTTTTTTTTAAAAAAAGTAAAATTATTGAGAATTAAATTAAAGGAATTCGGCAAAAATTTATATTCACTTGTTTATCAAAAACATGTCTTTTTGATTAATAATTTAAAGTCTAATCTGCCCACTGATATTTATATATTAAAGGGCTGCAGTATATTGACTGTACAAAGGTAGCATAATCATTAGTCTTTTAATTGAAGACTTGTATGAAAGATTTGATGAAATATAAACTGTCTCTACATTATTTATAGAAATTAATATTTTAGTTAAAAAGCTAAAATTAAATTAAAAGACGAGAAGACCCTATAGAGTTTTATAATTGGGTTTAATATAATAAAATATATAATTAATTATTGTAATAAAATTAATTATTTCATTGGGGTGATGAAAAAATTTAATAAACTTTTTTTTTTATTTAACATATATAAGTGAATAAATGATCCATAATTTATGATTATAAGAAAAAATTACCTTAGGGATAACAGCGTAATATTTTTTTTTAGTTCAAATAAAAAAAAAAGTTTGCGACCTCGATGTTGGATTAAGATAAAATTTAAATGCAAAAGTTTAAAGTTTTGATCTGTTCGATCATTAAAATCTTACATGATCTGAGTTCAAACCGGTGTAAGCCAGGTTGGTTTCTATCTTTAATAAAATACAATATTTTAGTACGAAAGGATCAAATATAGGAAATAATTTTAATTGTTATGAATATTATTAATATGTTTTAACTATTTTGGCAGACAATTGTAATGGTTTTAGAAGTCATATATATATATATATTTATTTATTATATAAATAGTATATGATATATATAGATTTAATTAATATTATAATTGGTTTGTTGATTTTAATTATTGGGGTATTAATTGGTGTTGCATTTTTGACTTTAATAGAACGAAAAATTTTAGGTTATATTCAAATTCGTAAGGGTCCTAATAAAATAGGTTATATAGGAATTTTACAACCTTTTTGTGATGCTATTAAGTTATTTTCTAAGGAGCAAGTTTATCTAAATTATTCTAATTATTTAATTTATTATTTTTCTCCTATTATAGGATTTATTTTATCTTTAATAGTTTGAATATTGATTCCTTATATATTTAATATTATTATATTTAATTTAGGAATTTTATTTTTTTTATGTTGTACAAGATTAGGTGTTTATACAGTAATAATTGCTGGTTGATCTTCTAATTCGAATTATTCATTGTTAGGTGGTTTGCGTGCCGTGGCTCAGACTATTTCTTATGAAGTAAGACTTTCTTTAATTTTGATATCTAGAATTATTATAATTATAGATTTTAATTTAGTAAAGTTTTTTTGTTATCAGGAAATAATTTGGTTTATTTTTTTAATAATACCTTTAAGATTATGTTTTTTATCATCATTAATAGCAGAAACTAATCGTACTCCATTTGATTTTGCTGAGGGGGAGAGAGAATTAGTATCTGGGTTTAATATTGAGTATGGAGGGGGGGGGTTTGCTTTGATTTTTCTAGCTGAGTATTCTAGAATTTTATTTATAAGAATATTATTTGTAATTATTTATTTAGGAGGTTATTATTTAAATTTAATATTTTATTTAAAAATAGTATTTTTATCTTTTTTTTTTGTTTGAGTTCGAGGAACTTTACCTCGTTATCGTTATGATAAATTAATATACTTATGTTGAAAAAGTTATTTACCCGTTTCTTTAAATTATATTTTATTTTTTATAGGATTAAAAATAATTTTATATTATTAAATAATTTTAGTATAAAAAAAAAATAAAATTAATAGAATATTTGTATTCTTTTTTAAGTTTTCAAAACAAATGCTTTAACAAGCTCATTAATTAATTAAAAATTATTTTATCTCAAATTTTATTAATAATTGGATTAATAATAAAGTATGAGAAATAAAGCACTGATAGTAATTGGCCAGTGAAAATAAATGGAATTTCTACTGCTTGTCTTCCAATTCATGTTAATAAAATAATAATGGAGATTAAGGATCAAAATAGAATTTGATTAATTGGATAAAATTGAATTCCTTGAATTTTTTTGTTAAAAGTAAATGGTAAAATAATTAAAATTAAGATAGATATTACTAAAGCAATTACACCCCCTAATTTATTAGGAATTGATCGTAAGATAGCATAGGCAAATAGGAAATATCATTCTGGTTGAATATGAATTGGTGTAACTAAAGGATTAGCTGGGATAAAATTATCTGGATCTCCCAGTAAATATGGATTAGTTAAAGAAAGTATAATTAGAAAAAAAGTTAAAATAATAAATCCAATTATGTCTTTAAAAACAAAAAAGGGGTGAAATGGAATTTTATCTAAATTTCTATTAATTCCTAGGGGATTATTGGATCCTGTTTGGTGAAGAAATAATAAATGGATTATTGTAAGTATTAGGATGATAAATGGAAATAAAAAGTGAAATGTATAAAATCGAGTTAAAGTTGCATTATCTACTGCGAATCCTCCTCAGATTCAATTAACTAAATCATTACCAAGATAAGGAATAGCCGATAGTAAATTAGTAATAACTGTTGCCCCTCAAAAAGATATTTGTCCTCAGGGTAAAACATATCCTATAAAAGCAGTAGCTATAAGAAGAAATAAAATAATAATTCCTACAATTCATGTATATTTAAAATTAAAAGATTCATAGTATATCCCTCGACCAATATGAAGGTATACGCAAATAAAGAAAAATGATGCCCCATTTGAGTGTAAAGTTCGAATAAGTCAACCATAATTAACATTTTTACAAATATAATTTACTCTATAAAAAGCTAATTCAACATTAGCTGTATAGTATATTGTTAAAAATAAACCTGTAATAATTTGAATTATTAAACACAATCCAAGTAAGGATCCAAAATTTCATCAAGATGAAATATTAGAGGGGGAAGGTAAATCAATTAGTGAATTATTAATGATTTTAATAACAGGGTGATTTTTTCGTAAAGGTTTGAAATTATTTATCATTAGTATTTAATCATATGAACGAAGAGGGCCAAAAAAAATATTTGTAATTTTTACTACTGCGATAAGAGTAATAAATAAGTAAATAATTATAATTATTGTTAAGAGATAGGTTTGTTCATTATATAATTTAGATAAATTGATATTAAATTCATTATTAAAAAATAAAAATAAGTTAAAAAAATTAATTATTTCATCATTAAAGAAAAAATTTATTCAATATAAGTTATTTTTAAGGAAAATTCTTCTAATAAAAATAAATAATATAATAATAAAAAAACTTTTATTAAATATTGAAATTTTAAATAATTCATTAGAAGCAATTCTTGAAACATAAATAAATAGAACTAATAATCCACCTAAAAAAATTAAAAATAAAATATATGAAAATCAATATGTATTAATTAATATTCTTGATAGTAAAGATAATATTAATGTTTGAATTAAAATTATTAATCCTATTGAAAATGGATGGTTGAGAAAAACCATAAAAATTGAAATAGAAATTAAAATTATTGATAAAAATATTTTTATTATCACAAAGAATAGTTTATTAAAATAATAATTTTGGAGATTATAGATAAAGAATTTCTTTTTCTTTGAAGTTTTTAAAGAATATTCTTATTTTTGACTTACAAGACCAAAGTTTTTTTTAAACTATAAAAACAAATTTAATTAACTAATGATAATAAATTTAGCAATCATTCTAGTAATATATTTAGTGGGTAATATAATTTTTGTTTCTAAGCATAAGCATTTATTAATTGTTTTATTAAGATTAGAATTTATTGTTTTAAGAGTTTTTTTTTTTATGATAATATATTTAATAGTAATTGATAATAATATGTATATATTAATAGTATTTTTAGTATTTTCTGTTTGTGAGGGGGCATTAGGATTATCAATTTTAGTATCTATAATTCGAACTCACGGGAATGATTATTTTTATAGATTTAATTTAATTTAATGTTAAAATTTTTTATAGTTATATTATTTTTAATTCCTCTATGTTTTAAAAAAAATATATTTTGGTTGGTTCAAATAATATTAATAATAATATTTTTTATATTTATGAATTTAACTTTAAATGTAATAAATTTTTCTAATTTAAGATATATATTAGGATGTGATTTAATTTCTTATGGTTTGATTTTATTAAGAATTTGAATTAGATTCTTAATAATTATAGCAAGAGAGGGATTAAATAAATTAAGATTTTATTCTAATTTTTTTTTATTTAATATTCTTATATTATTGATTATATTATATCTAACATTTAGAGTTATAAATTTATTTATATTTTATTTATTTTTTGAGGGTAGATTAATTCCTACTTTGATATTAATTATTGGTTGAGGTTATCAACCTGAGCGTATTCAAGCTGGCATATATCTTTTATTTTATACCCTTTTTGTTTCTTTACCTTTATTGTTAGGTATTTTTTATATTTATAATAAGTTAGATTATATAATTATTTATTTTTTTAAGTTTTATGATTTAGATATTTTTATATTATATTTGAGAATAATTTTGGCTTTTTTAGTGAAAATACCTATATATTTTGTTCATTTATGACTTCCTAAAGCTCATGTTGAAGCTCCTATTTCAGGATCAATAATTTTAGCTGCTATTATGTTAAAATTAGGGGGGTATGGATTATTACGAATTTTAATTATTTTACAGAAAATTAATATAAAAATAGGATTTGTATGGATTATTATTAGTATAATTGGTGGATTTTTTATTAGTTTAAAGTGTTTTTGTCAAGTTGACATAAAATCTTTAATTGCTTATTCTTCAGTCGCCCATATAAGAATTGTTATTGGAGGAATTATAACAATAAATTATTGAGGATTTATTGGGGCTTATGTATTAATGATTGGCCATGGTTTATGTTCTTCTGGGATATTTTGTTTGTCAAATATTATATATGAGCGAATAAATAGACGAAGATTATATTTAAATAAGGGGTTAATAAATTTTATACCTTCAATAAGATTATGGTGATTTTTGTTTTTATCTTCTAATATAGCAGCCCCCCCTTCATTAAATTTAATGGGGGAAATTAGATTAATTAATAGTTTAGTTAGATGATCTTGATTGACTATATTAATATTAATATTAATTTCATTTTTTAGAGCAGGTTATAGACTTTATCTTTATTCAATTACCCAACATGGAAAGTTTAATTTAAGAGTTTATAGATTTTATAATGGGGTATCTCGAGAATATTTAATATTATTTTTACATTGATTACCTTTAAATATTATATTTATGAAAATTGACTATGGTATAATTTGATTTTATTTAAATAATTTAAAAAAAATATTGATTTGTGGAGTCAAAAATATGAGTAATTCATTTTAAATTATTAATAAATATTGTATTTGCTTTATTAGATTTTTTTTTTTATTTTTTTTTATATTAATGAATTTTTTTATAATAATTTATTTTATTATAAATAATATTATATTTTTTATTGAGTGAGAAATTATTTCTTTTAATTCTATAAATATTGTTATATCTGTTTTATTAGATTGAATATCTTTATTATTTATAATATTTGTTTGTTTAATTTCATCATCAGTTATTTATTATAGAAAAAGATATATGAGATCAGAATTAAATTTAAATCGATTTATTATTTTGGTTTTATTATTTGTTTTTTCTATAATTTTATTGATTATTAGTCCTAATATAATTAGAATTTTTTTAGGGTGAGATGGATTGGGCTTAGTGTCTTATTGTTTAATTATTTTCTATCAAAATATTAATTCTTATAATGCTGGGATATTGACTGCTTTATCTAATCGTATTGGTGATGTAATGATTTTAATTTTGATTTCTTGAATAATAAATTATGGAAGTTGAAATTATATTTTTTATTTAGATTTTATATCTAGGGATTATTCAATGAAAATTGTAGGTTTATTAGTTATTTTAGCTGCTATAACTAAAAGAGCTCAAATTCCATTTAGATCTTGATTACCTGCGGCTATAGCAGCTCCTACTCCTGTTTCTGCATTAGTTCATTCTTCTACTTTGGTTACTGCTGGGGTATATTTATTGATTCGTTTTAATAGATTGTTAAATGATTTATTTTTTTTTAAATTATTATTGTTAATATCTGGGTTAACTATATTTATAGCTGGAATTTGTGCAAATTATGAATATGATTTGAAAAAAATTATTGCTCTTTCTACTTTAAGTCAATTAGGGTTAATAATAAGAATTTTAAGAATGGGATTTGGTAATTTAGCTTTTTTTCATTTATTAACTCATGCTATATTTAAAGCTTTATTATTTATATGTGCTGGGGTAATTATTCATATAATGAATGATAATCAAGACATTCGAATTATAGGGGGAATTAGAATTTATATTCCTTTTACTTGTTTATGTATAAGAATTTCTAATTTAGCTTTATGTGGTATTCCTTTTTTAGCTGGGTTTTATTCTAAGGATATAATTTTAGAAATAGTTAGTATAAGAAATTTAAATTTATTAATTTTTTTTTTATATTATATTTCTACTGGTTTAACTATATTTTATACTATTCGTTTATTAATATATTTAATAATTAATGATTTTAATTTATTAAGATTATATAATTTATATGAAGAGGATTATATTATATTGAAAAGTATATTTATATTATTATTTATAAGATTAATTTCTGGAAGATTTTTAAGATGAATAATTTTTTCTTACCCTTGTATAATTTATTTACCTTTTAATTTAAAGATAATAGTTATTTATGTTACATTAATTGGTTTATTAATAGGTTATATAGTTAGAAATATGGGAATTTTTTCTTTAAATAAATTTTTAATAACTTATAATTTAAGATTATTTTTAACTTTAATATGATTTATGCCAAGATTATCTACTTATGGGATTAATTATAAATTTTTAAATTTTAGAGATAAATTAATTAAAAATATTGATATAGGGTGAAGAGAAATTTTTGAAGGGCAAGGATTCTATAAAATTTTAAAAAATTATTCTATTATTAATTATATTTATCAATTAAATAATTTTAAAATTTATATATTTATATTTATTTTTTGGGTAATAATTTATATTTTTATAGTAGTAATTTATTTAAATAGCTTAAAAAGAGTATAATATTGAAGATATTAGGGTGATTGTTGAATCTTTAAATATTTATAAAAGAAATTTCTTTATTTTTACAATGAAAATGTAATGTTTTTATAAACTATATAAATAAGAAATATTAATGAAATTAATCACTATAAATTAAGTTAGCAGCTTAATTAATTATATTTCTAATTGGAATTTTTATTCAATTTTATCATTAACAGTGATATACCTCTATTTGGTTTCAATTAATTAAATAAGGAATATTTATATATATTCTATCTTTTAAGTCGAAATTAAATGCAAATTGCTTCTTATTTAAGATAAATTAAATATTTAATATTTTTTGAATGCAAATCAAATGTTTTTATTAAACTATAATCCTAATTAGACCAGTTTAATATATTTTGGTTTCATTCATGATATAATCCAATTAAAAGAATAATAATAAAAAAAAAACTAATTTTATATCAAATAAAGAAGTTAACTATAAGAAAATTAGGAATAATGGGGAAAATTAGTGCAATTTCGACATCAAAAATTAAAAAAATTATTGTAATTAAAAAGAAATGTAAGGAAAACGGAATACGAGCTAAACATTTTGGGTCAAATCCGCATTCAAATGTTGAACATTTTTCTCGGTCTATTAAAGATTTTTTTGAAATAATAAATGAAATAAATATAAGAATACAAGAAATTAAAATTATGATAAATGATATATGAAATATTATAATAATTATTTATATTAAAATTTTAATTAAACTTTTTGATTGGAAGTCAAATATACTAAATATATTATATAAATAATTAATTTCCTCATCAATAAATTGAAATGTAAAGGAATAATCATACTACATCTACGAAATGTCAATATCATGCAGCTGCTTCAAATCCAAAGTGATGAGTTCTTGAAAAATGATTATTTAAATGTCGAATTAAACATGTAATTAAGAAAATTGTACCAATAATAACATGTAATCCGTGGAATCCTGTTGCTATAAAGAATGTTGATCCGTAAATACTATCAGCAATTGAAAATGGAGCTTCAATATATTCATAAGCTTGTAAAATAGAGAAGTAAATTCCTAAAATAATTGTAATAAAAAGACTTTGAGTTGTTTGAGTAAAATTATTTTCCATTAATGCATGATGAGATCAAGTTACAGTAATTCCGGATGTAATTAAAATAATTGTATTTAATAGAGGAATTTGAAATGGATTAAATGAAGCAATTCTTATAGGTGGTCATATAGCTCCAATTTCAATATTAGGGGATAATCTTCTATGGAAAAAAGCTCAGAAGAAACTAATAAAAAAGAAAATTTCTGATGTAATAAATAAAATTATTCCTCATCGCAATCCTTTACAAACTAAAATTGTATGTTTTCCTTGGAATGTTCCTTCTCGATAAATATCTCGTCATCATTGATATATAGTTAAAATAATAATAATATAACCTAAAATTATTAAGTTTATATTAAAATTATGAAATCATTTAACGATTCCGGTAACTAAGGTTAAAACTCCAATTGCTCCTGTTAGGGGTCATGGTCTATAATCAACTAAATGAAATGGATGGTTATTTGTATTTGACATTAATTAACTTCTCTAGAATAAAGAGTTCTTAAAATAGAAATTACATAAGCTTGAATAATAGCAACTGCTGATTCAAGAATTAAAAGTAAAATTTGTCTAAAAATTAAAATAGTTAATAGATAAATTGATATTTGATTTCCCGTATTTCTTAATAGAGTTAATAGGAGATGTCCTGCAATTATATTAGCTGTTAGTCGTACTGCTAAAGTCCCAGGTCGAATAATATTTCTAATAGTTTCAATTAATACTATAAATGGTATTAAAATTGTTGGAGTTCCTTGGGGGATTATGTGGATAAATATGTGTTGAGTATTATTAATTCAACCGTAAATTATAAATCTTAATCATAAAGTTAAAGATAAAGATAAAGAAATATTTAAATGACTAGTACTAGTAAAGATATACGGGAATAATCCCAAGAAGTTGTTAAATAAAATAAAAAAAAATAATGATACGAAGATAAATGTTGATCCATTAATTTTATTTTTTCCTAATAATATTTTAAATTCTTTATGAAGTTTAGTAGAAATGAATTTTCATAAAATAAATTGACGATTGGGGATAAATCAAAATGATCATGGAATAAATATAAATCCAATTAATGTTCTTGTTCAGTTTAAAGATAGGTTAAATAAATTAGTAGAGGGGTCAAAAATTGAAAATAAATTATTTATCATTTTCAAATTAAAATTTTATTATTGTTATTATTAAAATTATTTTTTTTATATAAATTATTTTTATAGGAAAAAATATAAAAATTTATTATTATAAATATAATAAAGATACAAATAAATAAAAAAAAGGATAAAATTCAATTAATGGGTATTATTTGAGGAATAAAAGAATATTACTTGGTAATAATTTAAATTTGACATATTTACGTTATAAATTTAACTAATTCTTTCATTAAAAGTAGGTGCTATTTTACTATAAAATGGTTTAAGAGACCATTACTTGCTTTCAGTCATTTAATGAATAATTATTAATTCAATTAATAAAATTTTTAATTGAAATTCTTTCAATAACAATAGGTATAAATCTATGATTTGCTCCACAAATTTCAGAACATTGACCAAAAAAAATTCCTGGGCGGTTAATAAAGAATCTTGTTTGATTTAATCGACCAGGATTAGCATCTACTTTAATTCCTAATGAGGGGATAGTTCATGAATGAATAACATCAGTAGCAGTAACTAAAATTCGAATTTGGTTATTTATTGGTAAAATAATTCGGTTATCTACATCTAATAATCGAAAATTATTAATATTATTTCTAGAATTAATTATGTAAGAATCAAATTCAATATTATTAAAATCAGAGTATTCATAACTTCAATATCATTGATGTCCAATAGATTTTAATGTAATTAATGGATTATTAAGTTCATCTAGTAAGTATAATAAACGAAGAGATGGGATAGCAATAAAAATTAGTGTAATAGCTGGAAGGATAGTTCAAATTAATTCAATTATTTGATTTTCTAATAGAAATCGATTAATATAAGAGTTAAAAAATAAATTAATTATTAAATATGAAACTAAAATAGTAATTATAATTAAAATAATTAAACTATGATCATGAAAAAAAATGATTTGTTCTATTAAAGGAGAAGCTCTATTTTGATAGTTAATATTTGATCAAGTTGCCATTTCTAAAAAAAGGATAATCCTTTATAAATGGGGTTTAAATCCACTACATATAGTCTGCCATATTAGAAGTTACTTAAAATAGGAAGTTCATTATAGGAATGTTCTGCTGGCGGTAAATTTTGATATCATTCAATAGAAGAAGGTATATTTAAGGAAAATAAAATAATTCGTTGATTGATTATAGATTCTCAAATAATAATAATAATTATTATTGTTGAAAATAAAGAAATGTAAGATCCAAAAGAGGAAATAATATTTCAAGATAAAAATCTATCTGGATAATCTGAGTATCGTCGGGGTATCCCAGCTAATCCTAAAAAATGTTGTGGAAAGAAGGTTAAATTAACTCCAATAAATATAGAAAAAAATTGAATTTTTAGTAAATAATTATTTAATATTAATCCTGTAAATAATGGATATCAGTGAATAAATCTTCCTAAAATAGCGAATACAGCTCCTATAGATAGAACATAGTGAAAATGAGCAACAACATAGTAAGTGTCGTGTAATGTAATATCAATTGAAGAATTAGCTAAAATTACTCCCGTTAAACCACCTACAGTAAATAAAAAAATAAATCCTAATCTTCATAATATAGAAGGTCTATAATTAATTTGGGTTCCATGCAATGTTGCTAATCAACTAAAAATTTTAATTCCTGTTGGTACTGCAATAATTATAGTTGCTGAAGTAAAGTATGCTCGAGTATCAATATCTATTCCTACAGTAAACATGTGATGAGCTCATACAATAAAACCTAATAATCCAATTGTTATTATTGCATAAATTATTCCTAAGCATCCAAAAGTTTCCTTTTTACCTCTTTCTTGTGAGATAATATGGGAAATTATACCAAATCCTGGTAGAATTAAAATATAAACTTCTGGATGTCCGAAAAATCAAAATAGGTGTTGATATAAGATAGGGTCTCCCCCTCCAGCAGGATCGAAAAATGAAGTATTAATATTTCGATCAGTAAGAAGTATAGTAATGGCTCCCGCTAAAACAGGTAAAGACAATAATAAAAGTAAAGCTGTAATTCCGACAGCTCAGACAAAAAGGGGTATTTGATCAAATAATAAATTATTAACTCGTATGTTAATAATTGTAGTAATAAAATTAATTGCTCCTAAAATTGATGAAATACCCGCTAAATGTAGAGAAAAAATTGCTAAATCAACAGAAGATCCTCCATGAGCAATATTAGATGAAAGGGGGGGATACACAGTTCATCCTGTTCCAGCTCCATTTTCTACAATTCTACTTGAGATTAAGAGAATTAATGAGGGGGGTAATAATCAAAAACTTATATTATTTATTCGAGGAAATGCTATATCTGGAGCTCCTAATATTAGTGGAACAAGTCAATTTCCGAATCCTCCGATTATAATTGGTATAACTATGAAAAAAATTATGATAAAAGCATGTGCAGTTACAATAGTATTATAGATTTGATCATTTCCAATTAATGATCCGGGATTCCCTAACTCAGTTCGAATTAATAAACTAAGAGATGTTCCTACTATTCCTGCTCAAATACCGAAAATAAAATATAGGGTACCAATATCTTTATGATTTGTAGAAAATAATCATTTTCGCTTAATAAAATGGCTGAGAGTATAAGCGATAAATTGTAAATTTATTAACGGGAAATATCTCTTTTATTAAGCTTTATATTCAATTATGATATAAAATTGCAAATTTTAAGGTGTATATAATAGAAAAATTACTAAGGCTTAAAGAATATTTCCTTATAAATAATTTTGAAGACTATTAGTTTAATTTAACTTAAAACCTTAAATAAAAAAAAAAGTTCTAATAATTATTCCTAATAGAGAAATAAATCTAAAAAAGTTAATAATAATTAAGTAATTATTTTTAGAAAAAATTTTAAATCATTTTAATTTAATTGAATAAAATATTAATGATGAGTAAATAATTCGAATGTAAATAAATAGTATAATTAAACTTGTTATTATAAAAATGAAAGTAATAATAAATAAATTATTAATTAAAAGATAATTAATAATTAATCATTTAGGAAAAAATCCTAAAAATGGTGGTAAACCACCTAATGAAAGAAAATTAATTATAATAAATATTTTAATTGAAAAATTTAAATTAAAATTAAAAAGTTGATTAATATAAAAAATATTTATAATATAAAATAAAAAACATAAAAAAGAAATAAAAAATGAGTAAAAAATAAAATATAATAGTCATAAATTTCTTCTAATTATTAATGATAATAATATTCATCCTAAATTATTAATTGAAGAGAAAGCTATTAATTTACGTAATGAGATTTGGTTAAATCTTCCAATTGATCCAATTATTACATTAATAATTATTACTATAATTAAAAAATTTATATTAAAATAATATGAGATTAAAATTATGGGGGTAATTTTTTGTCAAGTTATTAAAATAAAACAATTTAATCAGGATAAACCTTCTATAATATTAGGGAATCAGAAATGAAAGGGGAAAGAACCTATTTTTATTAATAAGGAGGAATTAATAAGAATAGAGATTAAATTATCAGTAATAAAATTTTTTAAAACTAATATTTTTAGTAGAATAGAAAATAAAAAATTAATTGATGCAATAGATTGAACTAGAAAATATTTTAAAGAGGTTTCTGTATTAAATAAATTATTTAAATTTGAGATCAGGGGGATGAATCTCAGTAAATTAATTTTTAATCCAATTCAACATCCTAATCAAGAATTTGACGAAATAGAAATTATAGTTTTAAAGCATAAAAAAAAGAAAAAAAATATTTTGTTGGAGTTAATTATAAATAAAATTCAAAATAAAGAAAACATCTTAAATGAATATTATATATATATATATATATATATATATAAATTAAATTCATATTATAAAAATTATATTTTGATGTATGATGCATAGTAATTTTTGAAATTACAAGTTATAGTTTGATTCTATAAAATATAATAAACAAAAATTTACTAATAATTTATTATAATTTTTTAAAGATATTTTAAAAAAAAGGTATTTCCTTTATATTTGGGGTATGAACCCAAAAGCTTAATTTAGCTTATTTTTAAATTTTTATTTTAAAAAATATTTAAGTAATTTTAATTTATTTATTATAAAAATTATTTTAAATTATAATAAAGGTAAAATAAAAATTACATTATTTATCCTATCAGAATAATCCTTTTATCAGGCACTTTATT